ATAAATAAAAGAAAAAAAAAAGAATTATAAGTTGTAAAGCGAAAGAAAGAACAAAGATGTAGATAAATGGAAGGGTGAAAGAAAGAGAGAAAAAAATACCTAATGATATAGAATTCCATCCAATATGTAAGGTCTATGAGTCATCTCATAAAAGGCAGTGTAATAAAGCATTAATACTGATTCATACATAATTAAACGAATCGATTTAGAAATATAAAATTAAAAAATAAGAGCTTCGAGCCAATAAAGACTAATAAAATTGACTCAAGAAAAAATTTCATTATGAGCTCCATTGTAGAAATCAGACCTAAGCATTAAATAAGAAGCGATGGGAACGATGGAACCTATGAATCCAAATTTATTTATTTAAAACGGGTTCATTTATCGGGATGGCGAAACAAACCAAAAACGAATTTATTCCTATTCATTTATAGGGAAAGCAAAAAAAAAAATAAAGAGCTAACCCTACAACTGAAATAGCGATGAAAAGAGTAAATATTCGCCTGCGAAATCTTTATTTTCTTGGATTGAGAAATTTGGGTTAATCGAAGAAAATAAAAGACAAAACAAAATAAAGATTCGTTATAACAATAATAACAATAACATTAGAAAAATAAAAGGTCATACAACATTGAAATTTAAAATAGAAATATTACCATGTTTCGTTATCTAAAAAAAGAAGATATACAAACGAATAATAGATAAATTTTATATTTTTTCATTCGCAAGGAGCTGGATGAGAAGAAACTCTCACGTCCAGTTCTGCAGTAGAGATGGAATTCAGAACAACCATCGACTATAACCCCAAAAGAACCAGATTCCGTAAACAACATAGAGGAAGAATGAAGGGAATATCTTATCGAGGTAATAATATTTCTTTCGGTAAATATGCTCTTCAGGCACTTGAACCTGCTTGGATCACATCTAGACAAATTGAAGCAGGTCGACGAGCAATGACACGAAATGCACGCCGTGGTGGAAAAATATGGGTACGTATATTTCCAGACAAACCGGTTACAGTAAGACCCGCAGAAACACGTATGGGTTCAGGGAAAGGATCTCCTGAATATTGGGTAGCTGTTGTTAAACCAGGTCGAATACTTTATGAAATGAGTGGAGTAACAGAAAATATAGCCAGAAAGGCTATTTCAATAGCATCGTCTAAAATGCCTATACGAACTCAATTCATTATTTCGGGATAAAAATAAAAGGGGAAGAATCAAAGGAAATAGGTCTTGAGGATAAAAAATCATAGGTTTGGACAAACAATATTTCTTTTTTCTTCGCCCTTTGCAGTGAAAGAATAGATTCAAAAAAAAAAATGATATGATTCAACCTCAGACCTTTTTAAATGTAGCGGATAACAGCGGGGCTCGAGAATTAATGTGTATTCGAATCATAGGAGCTAGCAATCGTCGATATGCTCATATCGGTGACGTTATTGTTGCTGTGATCAAAGAAGCAGTGCCAAATATGCCCCTAGCAAGATCAGAAGTGGTCAGAGCTGTAATTGTACGTACCTGTAAAGAATTCAAACGCGATAACGGTATGATAATACGATATGATGACAATGCTGCGGTTGTCATTGATCAAGAAGGAAATCCAAAGGGAACTAGGGTTTTTGGTGCAATTGCCCGGGAATTGAGACAGTTAAATTTTACTAAAATAGTTTCATTAGCTCCGGAGGTGTTATAAAATGAGATCGTGATATGGTTAGGGGAAGGTATTTGAAAAAAAAATTAATAAATGGATTTCAATTTATTAATGGATTGTGTCTCATGCATATGCCTTTAAGAATTCATATTCATAAAAAAAAGCAAAAAAAAAACAAGATAAAGCATGTTGATTATATCAAAATTTGGAAGCACCAAGAATTTTAATTCATTATGGGCAGGGATACTATTGCTGACATAATAACCTCTATACGAAATGCTGATCTGGATAAAAAAAGAGTGGTTCGAATAGCATCTACTAATATCACCGAAAATATTGTTAAAATCCTTTTACGAGAAGGTTTTATCGAAAACGTGAGAAAACATCAAGAAAATAAAAAAGATTTTTTGGTTTTAACCCTACGACATAGAAGGAATAGGAAAAGACCTTATAGAAATATTCTCAATTTAAAACGAGTCAGTCGGCCTGGTCTACGAATCTATTCTAATTATCAACGAATTCCTAGAATTTTAGGCGGGATCGGAATTGTAATTCTTTCTACTTCTCAAGGTATAATGACAGACCGAGAGGCTCGACTAGAAAGAATTGGCGGAGAAATTTTATGTTATATATGGTAATCCTTCTAATATCCGAATTGGATCCAAAACTTCCTATTTGTAAAAAAAAAAAGAAAAGAGGCGGGTTTTCTAATATCGTTCCTCCTCCATCAATTGATACTTCAAGGAGGCTGTACCTGGAATGAAAGAACAAAAATGGATTCATGAAGGTTTAATTACCGAATCGCTTCCCAATGGTATGTTCCGGATTCGCTTAGATAATGAAGATA